TCCCATTCGGAAAGATATCATCTCATAATTATCTATGGCTGTTTATGTCTCTAGCATGACCACTTGAAAAATGTGGAGGAAAGTCGGGCAAATGGCCGATACTACTGGAAGGATTCCTCTTTGGATAATAGGTACTGTAGCCGGTATTGTTGTAATTGGTTTACTTGGTATTTTCTTTTATGGTTCATATTCTGGATTAGGTTCATCTCTGTAATAACCGTATGAACTTGTTTATAGATATCAAAGCATAAGAACTCAACGGGACCTATCCCCTCTTTCCTTGTCTGATTCGAGGGGGATCCCGTTGAGTTCTTAATAATCATAAAATAATCATAAATAATTATAATATTTTTTTTTTATAAGTGGTTCAAAAAAATACACATTTGATTGATGTTTTGAAAAATGCACTTAATTAATTGATTCAGAACATCTTTTACTCAAAAGTATCTCTGAATATTTTAAAAATTAAAACAAAGAAGGAATCACTCAAGTTCCGTTTTTTGGATGACTCCCAATTCTATATAATTCTATATATAGATAGTATAGATTTCTATCGATTAGATATCCTGAAACCCTTTCTATAGTAATAAAATATCTATACTAAACTAATAAAATAGAACCTCACTTTATTTAATCTTAATCTAATATTTAATCTAATCAAAATTTCCTTTTTTTTTTTCTATTTTAAAAGTTCATTGAAATTGAAGAAGTTCTATTTGTTCAATAAATTTGCCTATATTTTTGTTTGTCCACTACTTAACATGATAAATAGAAAAAAAGATTATGATAAACCCCGCCAAAAATGGAATCTAAGAATAGGAGTTGTTGACGAATAAGATCAACAATCCTAAATCCTATTTAATTCGACACAAGAAAGGGTTGTGTAAAATCCCTTTTGTCAAAGACTAGGCGATGCACAACCCCCTCCCTAAACCCTTTGTTCCTTTCATTTAGGCTTTGGTTTATATTCTCCGGTTATTTATCTTTTGTTTTGATTCTATTCAAATAGAAAACTAAGGATTCATTCTATATCACTTCGATTTGGATCGAAAAAACAAATAAAAGATAAGTCAAATTAATATAATCTTTTTCACAATATACACATCACGACCAGTATAAGTAAGTAATTCCCGAAACCTGAAAAAAGAAACAAACAAAATTTTTTTGATCATACACAATTACATAATATAATTGGCAACAAAAGTTTATTTCTTTTTATATATAATTTGATGTTGAAAAATCCGCGGATCTAGAAATTCATTTCGGACAATTGAACCTTCTCAAACTGTTTCTTTTTAAGAACCAAAAAGATTTGTGCCAAAATAACGGATGCCAAGAAGAGCAAAAGGCCTTGGACACGTGATGGATCTTGAAGTACTACTTCGGCATCCCCCTGACCAAATCCGCCCACATTAGGATTACTCGTTAATGGTTGATCAAGTTTGATGGATTCGCCTTCAGAAACAAGAAGTTCCGGCCCTGGAGGGATAATATCAACCACTTGACGCCCATCCGATGCCTCAACTATGGTTATTTCATACCCCCCTTTTTCTTTTCGTATAATTTTGTTTACTATACCCGCTGCTGTAGCATTATAAACATTATTGTTACTCTTGCTCCCGTCGGGATAAATCTGACCCCTTCCTCTGTTCCCGCCTACATATATGGGATATTTTAAGAAGTGAGCATCTTTCTTAGTGGCAGGATCCGGGGAAAGAATAGGAAAGGTGATTTCACTATATTTCTGACCAGGAACAGGACCTATCACAAGAATATTTTTTTTAGTAGGGCGGTAACTTTGAAAAGACAGATTTCCTATCTTTTCTTTAATCTCGGGTGAAATACGATCGGGCGGGGCTAGTTCAAACCCCTCGGGTAAAATAAGAACAGCCCCCACATTCAAAGCTCCTTTTTTACCATTAGCAAGAACTTGTTTCACTTGCAGATCATAGGGAATTCGAACAACTGCTTCAAATACAGTATCCGGAAGTACCGCTTGTGGAACCTCGATATCCACGGGTTTATTAGCTAAATGGCAATTGGCACATACAATACGGCCGGTTGCTTCTCGTGGATTTTCATAACCCTGCTGTGCAAAAATGGGATAGGCATTTGAAACGGGTGCCTGAGTTATTATATATATGATGAGCGATAGGGAAATGGATCGAGTAATCTCTTTCTTTATCGACGAAAAGGTTTTTTTAGTTTGCATGGTCCAATCATTGATCCCGAAAATTTATACAATAAAAGTAGGTAGGTCGCCAATAGAGTTGCCTACCTATAATTTTGATATTTACTGAAATAATTTTTCTGAAATATTGGAGAAATCCCTTTACTGGGTAGAAATAATAGGTACAATTTTCAATGTTTTGCTTATGTACAAAGTAACAAACAAATATTATAATTGGGCCGTTCGATCATTTTTCAGTCATTCATTGAATGATAAATCACTACAAGTGAAGGAGATACACGATTTAAATAACGAAAGATCCAATATTTAAAAATTGTATCTAAAATGACTGGAAAAGTAGAAACAAGACCGGATATAATTTGATCATTATGAGCAAATCCAAAATCTTTGTAGACAGAGCCAATCATTAATTCCCAACCGTGGGGCGAATGGAATCCTATACATAAATCAGTTAATAAAAGAATAGAAAAAGCCTTTATTGTGTCGCTTAAGTTATATAGGAATTCTTGAACCCAAGAGTTAAGAATAACAAGTTCTTCATTACCTATAATAGAATAACCACTTAGAATAACGAAACAGATTATATTTGTCGAGAAATGTAAAATTGTATGGATACGATCCTCATTGTGCATCTTGATCAATTGGGTCGTTTCTTTGTAGATTTCGACGCGAAGCTTTTGTAAATGCGTTTCTGGGTATTCCTTTATCATTTCCTCCAAACGAAGGAGTTCCTCTAAGTCTATGAATTTTTTTAGAATACTCTTTTCTTGAATATCATTCAAAAAAATTTCGGATTGCCTAATATTCCACCAATTAGTAATCCAAGATTCCAGACTTTTTTTAAATGAGAGAGAGATCCACCAAGGCAAAAATACTATAAATGCAAGATATAGAAGGGAAATAAATACTTTCTTTTTTGCCATTTTTTCGTCTGTGAATTTTTGAAGTTTTAATGAACTCACCCCATGCGTCGACTCTATATGATACTAATATTTGTATCAAGCATAAGTTATATCCCAACCCAAGCCATCGAGCCCATTAATCTATTTCGAAATTTTTATTTGTGATGCAGTAGAGTGGTTAGGTTAGTCCTTGAATCTAGAAAAAATACAGAAATAGAATAAGAAAGAGTTCGCTTCAAAGTAATATTAGTTGGATTTCGAAACGAAAGAACTCCCGTTTTATTAAAAAAAATGTCAAATATTTGAAAAAAAAAATGATGGACACACAAAATTTCGTTTTAGAGTTGCTTCATATACGTTTACTTTGGCTTGAATAGGCAGGCATTCAGAACAAACTTCCGTTAAGTTATGGTATAGAAAAAAAGAGAGTTCTTGAGTTTTTTCCCTTTTGCAAAGTATTCATTTTTCAGTTCCTTTTTTCAAAATACTTCAATTGGTACGCGCAAGAAATAGGCCAATTCAGCAGCTTTTTGCTCAATTTCTCGTGGAGTCAAATTCTCATCAGTACGTGTCAAGGGAATGGCCCCCTGGCCTCTGATTTCCATATAAAGAACCCGACGAGCAAAAAGACCCTCTTTATTTTCTATTCTGATAGACTGAATATCTTTCATAAGGAATCGCAGGAATATGCGACGGTTTTTTCCAGGAAATCCCCAACGAAAAATACACACTATGCCCTCTTTTATATCAAATCGATCATAACCACTACCTACATTCCACGAAATTGTGCACCACAAGTAGGAGCTAATAAAGAGACCCGCGATCCCATAGAAAGACATCACGATCCCCTGTGGAAAAAAATTTATTTGCTGAGAAGGAAACAAAGATATAAAATTCCTACCAAAATAACTGGAGATTCCAACCAATACAAACCCTAATGAACCTAAAAAAAGAATGAGGGCCCAACCGAAATTACTTATTTTTCGAGATCCCGCTATAAGTTCTATCCATATACGTTCTGATCGCCAACTCATACTCTCACTAGACCTAGTTGCATTTTATTGGAATTGGAAGAATAACAAAAAGAAATTTTAGTTTACTTTTTTTTGTTTCCGAAGTAACTCTCATCAACCAGCACTACTATAGATGTGAAACTTTTATTTTAGAAAAATTCATCGAATTACTTAGATCCAAACTAAAATAATAACATCTCTTTCGTATGATTTCCTATAGATCTCCACATATAGATATATTCACTTTACATTTCCGAAACTCTCCCCGCTACCGATCCATTTGAAATTGTTATAATTAATTTACCCATATATCATGTTTACACACATACATAAGAGTTTATGCTCGAAAGAAGCCAGATGTTATACCATATTCTACTAAATAGATAGGGGTGTTATGATCAAAGTATGTCTTGAAAAAAAAAATGGATACAGAGTTGTCCCTATAGTATCTAAAAGATTTTGTTTTTTTGAACATGAAGAAATAAAGAAACCATTGCAATTGCCGGAAATACTAAGCCCACTAAAGGCACAAAAATAGAGGGAAAGCTGTTGAGAGTTATCATTGAGTGGGTACCTCGATTTAATATTTGTACCTGTTATTTTTATTTATTGCTTTATATTTTATATTACTATTTTTATTTTTTTATTTTAACCTTATATTCTTATTAAAGATATTTTATAATTCATATATATTCATATATAATAATTATATTTAATTAATATATATAATTATTATATTTTATATATAGTAATTATACCTAAGTGAGTATATACTTAAATAAGGAATATATAAGTATATGTTTTAATAATTTTTTTTTTGAATAAATACTTATAAAAAAATGTGTAAATAAACGGACTTATTCACCCTTCTACACGTTTCTACACGAAATATAT